AATAAGATGCCTGAAAAAAAGGATTATTTTGATAGAATAAATCATGTATTTTTAAATACTCTTATTGTTTGTTTATTTAAGAATTAAACTTAAACCTTGAAAATCAAAAATTCATGTGCATCTTACACTAAAAAACAAATTAGAGAAAGATAAGCTAAAAAAAGCTATTAGGTTCATACCCTAAATATAGAATTAATAATTCTTCTTTTTAATTTTAATTAATTCAACTAAATTTTTAATAGCAAATAGAATGATAATTGGGGTTATCATTACTATTTGCTCAAATAACTGAGTATCTTTATGAATTGGAATAGAAATTTCTATATTATCTTTTATTCCTTTAATAATGTCTAACAAAATTACTAGATCTCAATCAATAATCCAATATTTCATTATTCAAAGATTAGCATCTACAATATTTTTATTTAGAATTATTACTATGTTAGTTGGGGCTAACATAGAATTAAATGAAATATTAATAGTAATTTCTATATTAATTAAAATTGGTATTGCTCCATTTCACAATTGAGTTCTTAATATTATTGAATCAATAGATTACATAATTATAATATTTTTATTAACAATTATAAAATTACCTCCTTTAACAGCAATATATCACATTAATAGAGGAATATTAACTATCCCTATGTTAATTAGAATTACAATTAGATCAGTATCATCTTTAAATCAATCTTCTTTACGAAAAATATTAGGGTTCTCTTCTATTTATAATATAACTTTAATTATTAGATCAATTAGAACAATAAAGATTTCATTAATTTTTATACTAATTTATTCGATTAACTTATTTATATTAGTTTATTTAATTGAATCAATAAAAATTAACTTTATTAACCAATTTGTATTTAATGAATTTACATTATGATTAAAAATAAATTTATGAATTAATATACTTTCTATAGCTGGGTTTCCCCCTTTAGTAGGTTTTCTATCTAAAATAATAATTATTCAAATATTAATTTCACTAAATGAAATATTTTTAGTTTCATTAATTATAATAACATCCTTATTAATCTTAATATTTTATACACGGCTAGTATTTTCATCAATATTAATTTCTAACACTTTTAAAAAATGAACATTAAATTTTAATAAACCATTACATTTTGTTATAATTTCTAATTTATTATTTACTTTTTCTTTATTATCTATAAATATTTTGATATAAAACCAGAAGACTTTAAGTTAAAATTAAACTTATAACCTTCAAAGTTAAAAATATCTAAGCAGGTAAGTCTTAGATAATTTTTATCATCTTTAAATTTGCAATTTAATATTATTATTTTTTTAACTATTAGACTTAAAACTTTATTAAGGGGATATTATCCTTAAGTAAATTTACAGTTTACTACTTTATTCAGACACCTTAATAAATGAAAAAATGATTTTACTCTACTAACCATAAAGATATTGGTACATTATATTTTTTATTTGGAATCTGATCAGGAATAGTGGGAATAATATTGAGAATAATTATTCGAATTGAATTAGCACAACCAGGATCATTTATTAATAATGATCAAATATATAATGTAATTGTTACTTCACACGCATTTATTATAATTTTTTTTATGGTTATACCAATTATAATTGGAGGGTTTGGTAATTGACTATTACCTATTATAATTGGGGCTCCAGACATGGCATTTCCACGATTAAATAATATAAGATTTTGACTTTTACCTCCGTCTTTAACATTACTTCTAATAAGATCTATTATTGAAATAGGTGTAGGAACAGGTTGAACAGTATACCCCCCCCTCTCAAGAAATATTGCTCATTCAGGGCCAAGAGTTGATATATCAATTTTTTCATTACACTTAGCAGGAATCTCGTCAATTTTGGGAGCAGTAAATTTTATTTCAACAGTAATTAATATACGACCTAAGGGAATATACATAGACCGAACTCCTTTATTTGTATGATCTGTATTAATTACAGCCATTTTATTATTATTATCTTTGCCTGTATTAGCAGGAGCTATTACAATACTCCTTACAGATCGGAATATTAATACAACATTTTTTGATCCTGCAGGAGGGGGGGACCCAATCTTATATCAACACTTATTTTGATTTTTTGGACACCCAGAAGTATACATTCTTATTTTACCTGGATTCGGATTAATTTCTCATATTATCTCACAAGAAAGAGGAAAAACAGAATCTTTCGGTTATATTGGAATAGTTTATGCTATGCTTTCAATTGGAATTTTAGGTTTTGTTGTTTGAGCTCATCATATATTTACTGTGGGAATAGACGTTGATACACGAGCTTACTTTACATCAGCTACTATAATTATTGCAGTGCCAACTGGTATTAAAATTTTTAGTTGAATAGCCACTATGCATGGAGTTTCAGTTAAAATAACTGTCTCCATACTTTGATCGGCAGGTTTTGTATTTTTGTTTACTATTGGAGGATTAACAGGAATTATTCTATCAAATTCTTCTATTGATATTATTTTACATGACACATATTATGTAGTAGCTCATTTTCATTATGTTCTTTCTATAGGAGCAGTGTTTGCAATTATAGCGGGATTTATTCAATGATTTCCATTATTCACAGGAATAACCCTTAACCCTAAGTGATTAAAAATTCAATTTTCGGTAATATTTGTAGGAGTTAATATAACATTTTTTCCTCAGCATTTTTTAGGATTAAGAGGTTTACCACGACGTTATTCTGACTATCCTGATATATATACAACCTGAAATTTACTATCATCAATTGGTAGAATAATTTCCTTAATAAGAATTATAATTTTAATTTTTATTATTTGAGAAAGATTAATTTCTAAGCGAGTAACATTATTTAGATATAGAAATTATTCATCAATTGAATGATTACAACAAACACCACCTCAAGAACATTCTTATAATGAACTTCCTATAATGGTTACTTATTAAATTTAGAATTTTAACCAAGTTCAATATGGCAGATTAGTGCAATGAACTTAAGATTCTTATATAAATATAAATTATTTTATTGAAAATAGCAACATGAAAAATAATTAGATTTCAAGACGCAGTTACTCCTATTATAGAACAATTAATTATATTTCATGATCATACTATAATAATTTTAATCATAATTACTACTACAGTAATTTATATAATAATATCATTAATAATAAGAAAAATTAATAACCGAATACTTTTGGAAGGACAAATAATTGAATTAATTTGAACAATTATACCAGCTCTTTTATTAATTATTATTGCTTTACCTTCATTAAAAATTTTATATATACTAGATGAAATAAATAAACCATTAATTACATTAAAAGCTATTGGTCATCAGTGATTTTGAAGTTACGAATATTCTGACTTTAAAAAAATTGAATTTGAATCATATATAAAACAAATCAATGATATTAATGATAATGAATTTCGATTACTTGAAGTCGATAATCGAATTACTCTTCCATTTAATGTTAAATCACGAATTTTAGTAACTTCTTATGATGTTATTCATTCATGAACAATTCCAGCTCTAGGAATTAAAATTGATGCATCTCCTGGACGAATTAACCAAGGAAGAATTTTCATAATACGACCAGGATTATTTTTTGGTCAATGTTCAGAAATCTGTGGGGCTAATCATAGATTTATACCTATTATACTTGAGTCTATTGATATAAAGAGATTTATAAAATGAATTAAAAAGTTTTAATAAATAATTCTATACATTAAGTAGCTTAAATCAAAAAGCATTGGTCTCTTAAATCAATTATAGTAGTTATTTTACTCTTAATGAAAGAAGTTAGTTTAAATAAAACATAAATTTGTCAAATTTAAATTGCTTTACCACAAGCATTTCTTTATCCCACAAATATCACCAATATGATGAACAACATTATTTTTTATATCGATTATTACTTTATTGATTATAATAATAATAATATATTTTACATATAATAATAAAATACGAAAATTAAAAAATACAAATAAAAATAATCTTAATTGAAAATGATAATAAATTTATTTTCCGTATTTGATCCAGCCACAGGTAATATGTCTCTAAACTGATTAAGAATAATCATATTAGTTTTTTTACCTCAACCATTTTGAAACTTGCAAAGAAAGATTATTAATGTATTAATATTAATTAATAAAAATTTATCTAATGAAGTAATTTTACACACAAATAAAAAAGAACCTTCAATTATCTTAGTTAGAATATTCATACTAGTTTTGATTAACAATTTAATAGGACTAACTCCTTATGTATTTACTGCTTCTGCACATTTAGTATTTTCAATATCTTTTGCACTTTCAATATGATTATCTTTAATATTATACGGATGAATTAATAAATATAATAGAATGTTTACTCATCTAGTTCCTATTGGAACTCCTTCCATTTTAATACCATTCATAGTTATAATTGAAACTATCAGAAATTTCATTCGCCCTGGATCTTTAGCAGTTCGATTAAGAGCTAATATAATTGCTGGTCACCTTCTAATAAGATTACTAGGTAACAATTTATCTCAAAGATTTTCAATAATAATATTAATAATATGATTATTTATATTATTAATATTATTTGAAATAGCTGTTGCATTTATTCAAGCATATGTATTTATAACATTAACTACATTATATTCTAGAGAAATTTAATATGAAAAATCATCCATACCACTTAGTAGATAATAGACCTTGACCATTAACAGGTTCTATAGGATTAATAACTACAACTATAGGAACAGTCCTATGATTTCATTCAAACGAAATATGATTAATAAATATAGGAACTATTATTATTTTATTAACTATATTTCAATGATGACGAGACGTAATTCGTGAATCCACATTTCAAGGCTTACATACTAAAAGTGTAACTTATGGTATAAAATTAGGTATGATTTTATTCATTATTTCAGAAGTATTATTTTTTACATCATTTTTTTGAGCATTTTTTCACAGAAGATTATCCCCATCTATTGAAATTGGAATACAATGACCACCATTAGGTATCAAACCATTTAATCCCATAAGTATCCCACTATTAAATACTATAATTCTATTATCATCAGGTATTTCAATTACATGAGCTCATAATTCAATTATTAATAGTAATTTTTCACAAACAATTCAAAGAATATTTTTTACTATTATTCTAGGAATTTATTTTTCTATTCTTCAAGCTGTGGAATACTATGAAGCACCATTTACAATTGCAGATTCAGTATATGGATCAACTTTTTTCTTAGGTACTGGATTCCATGGGATTCACGTATTAATTGGAACGATATTTATTATAATTTCTAACTTTCGAATTATAAAACTTCATATATCTAAAAGTCACCATACAGGATTTGAATCAGCAGCTTGATACTGACATTTCGTAGATGTCGTTTGACTTTTTTTATATATCTCATTTTACTGATGAGGTACGTAGTAAATTATTCATTTAGTATAAAAAGTATATTAAGCTTCCAACTTTAAGGTTTTATTTTAAAAATGGATAATAAACATAATAATCAATTGATTTCTTATTATCTTAATCTTAATATTGACTATTTCATTAATTATTTTTTTAGTGAGAAAAAAGGTAAATCTTGATACACAGAAATCAACCCCATTTGAGTGTGGATTTAACCCATTATCATATGCTCGAATACCATTTTCTACACACTTTTTCATAATTGCAGTTATTTTTTTAATTTTTGATATTGAAATTATTATAATTATACCTATAGTAATTACATTTAAAATGATTAAAATTTGATTTTGAATCTTAACCTGTACAAGATTTATTTTAATTCTTTTAGTTGGAATCTTACACGAATGATCTAATGGTATAATTAATTGAACAAAGTAGAGAGTTGTATTTAAATATAATATTTGATTTGCAATCAAAAGGTATCCTAGGATTAACTTTATAACAAAGAAGTAAGATTTACATTTAGTTTCGACCTAAAATTAAGGGAATATTCCTCATGTTTTAATTGAAGCCAAAGGGGAGGCAACTTAATGTTAATAAGTTAATTGATATTAATTATATCCAATTAAAAGAGGATTGGTTATAGAAACGGCTGCTAACTGATTTCTAAAGCGGTTTAACTCCGTTTTCCTCTTATTCATATAGTTTAAATTAAACATTTTATTTTCGTTAAAAAATTGACTAACTAGTCTATGAATTATTTAAGTATTACTAAATATTTCTAAATATAAATTTCCCTTTCAACTTCACTGAAACGCTCTATATTATAAGCTATAGAAATTAAATAAGTATTAAACACCAAATTAATATTCTAATAAAAAAGAATTTTATAGAATTTATTCTATATATTTGTACTAAATTAGATAACTTTTGTAAATAATATGAAACTCCTATACCTCCATAAAATTCTCCTCAATAAGTAGAATTATTCATATTATATCCAAAATTATAATTGCTTATGAAAATTCAAGAAGAAAAACTATATATAAATCATATTGAACCATTCAATAAATAGAAAGAATTTATATTAATTAGATTTTTATAAGAATAAGAAAATTCATATCCAATAAAAATACCTAATATTACTATTAATAAAGTTAAAATTTTTAAATAAAATGGTAACAACAAAAACTTTATATCTAAATTTAAAACTCATATGTATATACAACCAAATTTTAAAGAAAATACAGATAAAATTACTACTCTATATTTTATTAAGTTAACTTCTTCTCTTATATTAAAATATGAAAAAAACTTAAAATTTGATATAAGACTATAATAAAATAAGCGAATTCTATAAATTGAAGTTAAACCTAAACTTAAATAAAATAAAATTATTACAAATATATTTGAACCTATGAAAGATATTCTTTCAATAATTAAATCTTTAGAATAAAACCCAGACAAAAAAGGAAATCCACATAAAGATATATTAGAAATATTTAAACAACATCTAGTTAAAGGTATTGAATAGCAAATAGAACCTATAAATCGAATATCTTGACAACCACCTATCAAATGAATAATAATCCCAGAACAAAGAAAAAGAAGAGATTTAAATATAGCATGAGAAAGAAGATGAAAAAATGCTATGTCCACTATACCTATAAATAAACTTCTTATCATTAAACCTAATTGACTAAGAGTAGATAATGCAATAATTTTCTTCAAGTCAAATTCATAATTAGCACACAATGAAGATATAATAAGAGTTACAATACTTACATAAACTAAGAAATCATTAATAAATATTTTTGTGTTAAAAAATCGAATAAGCAGATATACTCCCGCAGTTACTAAAGTAGAAGAATGAACTAGAGCAGAAACTGGGGTTGGAGCTGCTATAGCAGCAGGTAACCATATTGAAAATGGGATTTGAGCTCTTTTTGTAAAAGAAGAAATAATTAATAAATAGAATAGATTAAGTTGAAAATGTGTTAAATAAAATATAAAATTTCAACTACCATATCTAAATATCCATCTAATAGAAATAAGTAATCCAATATCACCTAAACGATTAATTAAACAAGTAATTATACCAGCTAAATATCTTTTTAAAGATATATAATAAATTACTAAACAATAAGAAATTAAACCTAATCCATCCCAACCTAAGAGAATTCTAATTATATTAGGTCTTAAAATTATAACAAATATACTTAAGACAAATATTAATACTAAAAATAAAAATCGAATAGATCTATAATTATAGTCACCTATGTATGATGAACTGTATAAAATTACTATAGATGAAATAAATAAAACAACAAAACAAAACCCTGAAGATATTCAGTCTAAAAAAATAATATAGGTAAAATTAATTGAATTTAAATCTATTAAAACTCATTCAAATATAATGTTTAAGTTAAGTAAGGATAAATTTATAGAAATTAATAAAAAAATTATTGAACATAGAAACAAAATAAAAGATCATAAATAATATAAGTTTAACAAAACTTGAAATTTTTAATAAATTTCTTAGGAACCACAAACCTATATTTTTTATAAACTATTCAAGTTCTAAAAAAATCTAGAGATTATAACAGGAGAAAAAACTAAAGGAACTAAGTGAATATATATACATAAATATTCGTAACAAGTTATATTTGAAAATCTATATAAACTTGAATATAAACCATGTTGTCTAAATCTAAATAAATAATATCTAAAACAAGCACAAAAAAAAGAAATAAAAATAAAGAAATAAATTGAGTTATTTCAAAAATTTACTATTCTAGTTAAAATTATTAATTCTCTAATAAAATTTAAGCTAGGAGGACAACTTATATTAAAACAACAAAACAAAAATCAAAAAATACAACCACTTGGTAAATAGATTATTAAACCTTTATTAATGTAAAATCTTCGTCTATTTGTACGTCTATAAAAAATATTAGCCACGTAAAACATACCTGAGGAACAAAATCCGTGAGCTAGTATTAAGTAGTAAGAACCTATTAAACCTAAATTTCTTAAATTAATTAGACCTATAATAACTAAACCTATGTGAGAAACTGATGAAAAAGCAATTAAACATTTTATATCAGATTGTATAAGACAAGTGATTGAAACATAAATTGAGCCTAATATAGAAATAGTAAACCAAATGTATGAATATTTCATATATATATATTCATAAAAAAAAGATGATCGAATTAAACCATAACCACCAATCTTAAGTATTAAACCTGCTAAAATTATTGAACCTGATACAGGAGCTTGAACATGAGCTTTAGGAAGTCAAAAATGAACAAAATATATAGGTATCTTTACTATAAAGACAATTATTAAAATAAAATGGATTAAAAAAAAATTTGATTGGAACTTTATTATATCAAAAAATAAACTACCTAAATCTAAGTAAATAACTACTAATAAAATTAATAAAGGTAAAGAAACTAATATAGTATAAAATAGTAAATATATCCCAGATATTAATCGTTCAGGTTGATAACCTCAACCAATGATTAAAATTACTAAAGGAATTAGTACAAATTCAAAAGAAACATATATGTATAAAAAATTTATACTACTAAAAATAACTAATAAACACAAATTTAAAGATAAATTAATAAACAAAAATGAAGATATTCAATTGTAATTTATTATAGAAATAATTATTAATGAAGAAATTAATAAAACTAGTAAGATTAAATTAAATGAAATTATATCAATTCCTATAAAATATGAAATTTTATTATAAAAAGATCCACAACCTGTGAAAGCTAATCAAATTAAAATTAATAAATTTCTGTATTGAAAAATCATAGGTAAATTAATAAAACAAAGGGGGGTTAAAAAGATTATAAAAATTAATAAAGTTATCATAAAATTATAGAATTTAAATAATCGTTACTATAACAACGAATTATATTAACTAAAACTCTTAGACCTAACACACCTTCACATACAAAGAAAACTATTATAATAACTATTAAATAATAACTACTTAAATATATTAAAGAATAATGTATAATTATTATTAAAATAGAAATAACAATAAATTCTAAACTAATTAAACATAAAAAAATATGTTTTCGAATTATTAGTAATGAAATCAAAGAAAATATATATATATATATAAACAGGTTAAACATTAGTTTTAATAATTTAATAAAAATATTAGTTTTGTAAACTAGAAATAGGATAAACCTTTAAAACTTCAACAAAATAGAAAAATCCATATCTTTAATACCCAAAACTAATATTTTTATTAAAATATTTGTTGATTTGAAATTGATATATATAAAAATTATTATAGCAACATCAACAATATTAGTTTTTTTAAAAACCCCTATATCTATAGGGGTTTTACTATTAATTCAAACTATCTTCTCAACATTAATCTTAGCTAAAATTATAGACAGATCTTGAATGCCTATAATTATGTTTTTAATATTTATTGGAGGTTTATTAATTTTATTTATATACATAAGAAGAATTGCTTCTAATGAAAAGTTCTCTCCAAAAATCATTAATCTTTTTTTATTCATTATTATTTTAATATTACCCTTAGATGAATTGATAATAGAAACACATATAGAAAATACGATGATAGTTTCAATTTCAAAAGAGTCTATTTCTATAATTAAAATTTATAATCAAAAAACACTAGTATTAACCATTTTATTATTTATATATATATTCTTAACAATAATTGTAGTAACAAAAATTGTTAAAATTTATAAAGGACCACTACGAGCTAAATAAAATGAATAAACCTTTACGAAAAAGAGATAAAATACTTTCTATTTTTAATAATGCTATTGTAGACTTACCAGCTCCTATTAATCTTTCTAGATGATGAAATTTTGGGTCAATCCTTGGACTTTGTTTAACTATTCAATTATTAACAGGTATTCTTATTTCTATACATTACTCTGCCAATGTTGAAATAGCATTTAATAGAGTTAGCCATATTATACGAGATGTAAATTACGGATGATTAATACGTAATATTCACGCTAACGGAGCATCACTTTTTTTCATTTGTATATACTTACATGTAGGTCGAGGAATTTATTATGCATCCTACCATTATAAAAAAACTTGAAATATTGGAATTTTAATTATATTATTAACAATAGCAACAGCTTTTTTAGGTTACGTTTTACCTTGAGGTCAAATATCATTCTGGGGAGCCACAGTAATTACTAATTTATTGTCTGCTATTCCTTATTTAGGAATTTCATTAGTAAATTGAATTTGAGGGGGGTTTAGTGTTGATAATGCTACCTTGTCTCGATTTTTTAGATTACATTTTATTTTACCTTTTATTATTGTAATAATAGTTATAATTCACCTTTTTTTCCTTCATATAACAGGATCAAGTAACCCTATTGGTATTAATTCTAATATTGATAAAATTCCTTTTCATCCATTTTTTTCTATTAAAGATTTAATAGGATTTATTATTACACTAACTTTATTAATGATATTAACTATATATAATCCATATTTATTATCTGACCCAGATAATTTTACTCCAGCCAACCCAATAGTTACTCCTATTCATATTCAACCTGAATGATACTTCTTATTTGCATATGCAATTTTACGATCAATTCCTAATAAGTTAGGTGGAGTTATAGCATTATTTTTATCAATTATTATTCTTGCTATTTTACCATTTTCAATAAAATGTAAATTTAAAGGAATTCAATTTTATCCAATTAGACAATTAAACTTTTGAAATTATATTGTTACTATTATTCTATTAACCTGAATTGGTGCACGACCAGTTGAATTCCCTTATACTGAAACAGGAATAATTTTGACTATATTATATTTTATATATTTTTTAACGGATCCTATTATTTCAAAGATATGAGAAAAATTAATTAATTAAAGCTAATTAGCTTAATATAAAGCATTTACTTTGAAAGTAAAAGAAAGATTACATCATTTATTGGCTTTACAAAAAAAAATGATAAAAACATAGCAGTTTTACTAAAATAAAAAATATTATATAATTTAAAGATAAAGGTAAATAACATTTTCAAGCTAAGTATATTAGCTTATCATAACGAAAACGAGGAAGAGTAGCTCGGATTCAAATAAATCTAAAACATATAAAAATAAGCTTAAAATAAAAAGAAAGTCTATTTAAATTTGAACCTAAAAAAATTATACAAGTAAATAAAGAAATAAAAATAATACTAGAATATTCAGAAATAAATAAAATAGAGAATCCCCCACCCCCGTATTCTACATTAAACCCTGAAACAAGTTCTCTTTCTCCTTCGGAAAAATCAAATGGGGTTCGATTAGTCTCAGCTATACAACAAGAGATCCATCTTAAAAATAAAGGTAAAGAAAATATACAAAATCATATAGAACACTGAAGATAATAAAAATTTATTAAATTATATCTATCAATTAGTAAGAAAAATCTTAATAAAATAATTGATAATGAAACTTCATAAGAAATTACTTGTGAAACTCTTCGTATACAACCTAGTATTGAATAAATTCTATTTGAAGATCAACCACAAATCACTAAACCATACACACCTAAACTTGAGCAAGATAAAAAAAAAAGTAGACCTAAACTTATCTCTAAAGAATTAACATAAAATGGAAATAATATTCATATTAAAAGAGATTGAATTAAACTAAAAATTGGACAAATTAAATAAATTAAGTAATTTGAATTCATAGGAAAAAACTGCTCCTTTATAAATAATTTTATACCATCTCTAAAGGGTTGTAAAATACCTAAGAATCCAACCTTATTAGGGCCTTTACGACATTGAATATAACCTAAAACTTTTCGTTCTAATAGAGTAAAAAATCCTACTGAAATTATAACAAAAATTAACAAAACCAAAAATCTTAAAGAATAAATTAATGAATGTAATATTATACTTTTTTAAATTCTAAATTTAATGCACTAATCTGCCAAATCATCATTATAATAGCTATTACCTAAGTAAAAATTATTGGTCCTTTCGTACTAAACAATTAATAATAATTCTAAGATAGAAACCAACCTGGCTTACACCGGTTTGAACTCAAATCATGTAAGGGTTTAAAAGTCGAACAGACTTAGATTCGAGAATTCTGCTTCCCAACCTTTCCTTAATTCAACATCGAGGTCGCAAAATAAAATATAGATATGAACTCCCCACTTTAATTACGCTGTTATCCCTAAGGTAACTTAATCTTTTACTCCATTAGGATCAAAGTTTACACTAATTATTGAAATTTAATAATAAAGTTAAAATTTATTCACCACCCCAGCAAATTATAAAAATATTTAGTTTAGTATTAAAATAAAAATTAGTTAAATATTATTTTATATTAAGTTCTATAGGGTCTTATCGTCCCTAGAAATCAACTAAGCATTTTTACTCAAAATTTAACTTTTAAAAATAAAATTAATAAAATATTTATCTCATTAATCCATTCATACCAGCTTCTAATTAAGAAACTAATTACTATGCTACCTTTGCACAGTCAAAATACTGCAGCCATTTAGAAACCCATAGGGCAGAATTTACCTTTTAAATAAATCAAAAAGAAATGTTTTTGTTAAACAGTTGGAAAAATTATTTGTCGAATTCATTTAAATTTAATTATACATTATACTAATTAAATAATAATTTAAATAAAAATATAATTATATTAATTAGTTAAGTAAGAAAATAAATAAAAATAAAAATTAAAAATTAATATAAATTTAATATAAACTTAATACAAAATTTTAAAGTTAATAAATATTAAAATTAATAAAAAATTGTATTAATAATTATTAAGATTATCCCTAATAATTTTACATTATAAAATAAATAAATAATTAGACACAAAAAATAATGATTAATTAAATTAATTTCCTTAACAACCAGATATATAAAAAGCGATTAACATTTAATTACAATATAATTATTAAAAAATTTATTGAAACAAATAAATAATTAATTATATAGAACTTTCCTATTCGGGAATATAAAATTATTAATTTATTAAAATTACCCTGATACAAAAGGTACTATTAAAAATCTTATCAAACATATAAACTTACCTTCACAGTTAAAATAAAATCTTCATGTCTAAACAATACTAAGAAAAATTAAAATAATTTTGAAATTTATTAAATAAATTTTTAGAAAAATGTTCAGATTAAACTAACTAGTTTTCATATTAATGTAAATAAAAAGCTTTAATTAATAAGCTATAACCTGTAGTAATATACTAACCTCACCTTCCGGTAAAATTACTTTGTTACGACTTATCCTAAATTAGCTTAGGAGTGACGGGCGATATGTGCATAAAAAAGAGCTAAATTCAAATTAACTAATTAGATAAATTTACTTTTAAATCCTCATTAATAATTTATAATTATATAAATGTACCTATAAAATTTATAATTTAAGTAACCCATAAAAACTTTTTTAAAACTGCACCTTGACTTAATATAATTCATTAAAGAAAAAGAAAATATCCTATAAGAACACTCTTTTAAATAGCGGTATACAAATAAATAAAAAAGTAGAGTATATCGTGGTTTATCAATTAATCTACAGGTTCCTCTAAGAAGATATTTTACCGCCAAATCCTTTGAGCTTTAAAGAACATAACTAATAATATTCAGAATTAAGTATTACATAAAAAATAATAGGGTATCTAATCCTAGTTTAACAATAAAATTTCTTAAAATAAAATTTTATTAAAGAAGAATTATATTAAAATATAAATTCCACCTAAATATATTAAAATTATCTTCTCAATAATAAAAAAAATTAAATTCTATAAAATTAACTTTAGTAAAATGTCTAACCGCGAATGCTGGCACAAATTTAATCTACTTAATATTCATTTACTAATTCAGAAATAACTCTATTAAAAATATTTATTACTGGAATTAAATAATTTATTTATATCCATATAATTTAATGAACAAACTAATTTTAAAGACAGAATCAAACCTTATTATAAATTATAGCATTTTACTATGGCCCATATTTTACTTCCTCCCCAAATTAACGTAAGTTCAAGGAGATTATCTAATACAAGAAAAACAGAGACATAAATCAATTAAAATCTCTGCTTAATATAAACTTTATTAGAAATTTATATTAAATTAGCTTGGGGACTAACAATTCAAATTGATCTTGGGGAATCAACTGTAAAAATAATTTTACTATGAGAAATTTAACCTTTTTAATATATCAACTTAATAAGCTGAAGAATTAGCTATAAAAATCATTTTTAATTAAGAAATATCCAACGACAGAAAAAAAAATACAAGTTTTGGGGAACTTGCAATTAATTATTAATTGGGGTTAATAATTAATCTAATTTTTCTATAAATCTGATGGATAAACAAACTAATTTTAAAGACAGAATCAAACCTTATTATAAATTATAGCATTTTACTATGGCCCATATTTTACTTCCTCCCCAAATTAACGTAAGTTCAAGGAGATTATCTAATACAAGAAAAACAGAGACATAAATCAATTAAAATCTCTGCTTAATATAAACTTTATTAGAAATTTATATTAAATTAGCTTGGGGACTAACAATTCAAATTGATCTTGGGGAATCAACTGTAAAAATAATTTTACTATGAGAAATTTAACCTTTTTAATATATCAACTTTATATTATGTTGAATATTTAATAATATTATGTTGAATATTCAATAAAATATTTATATTATTAAAATTGAAATTTAAATTGAATAGAGTTTATCAGCTTTAATATTTTATATAAGCCGTACAAAATAGGTGTATAAATAATTCAA